ATAATAAAGAAAAAATAAAAAATAGAATCAACAAATTTATATCGAGAGTGAAGACTATAGATAAAATTGTAGGGAAAAAATATCTTATTTTCGATGAACTCGAGAACAGAAAGAGATTATGCAAATTTTTCAATAATAAAAAAAAAAAATACTTACCTAAAGTATATGACCCTTTTTTAAATGGTGCCTCCCGAGGACAAATTTTAAAAAGTTTTTGGCTTTCAATCACGGATAAAATTTCCATACAAAATTACATAAAAAGGAGTTGGATAAATAAGATTTATGGTATCTTTCTTATTATTCAGAACTTAAAATTTCAACAGGAAAAAAAAGAATTTAATAGAATTGATAAAAAATCATTAGAAAAAAAAATGCGTTTTTTGTTGAATTTAATCGACGAATTTGATGGAAAACCAACATCAAATTTAAAAAAAAATTATTTACTTCCTGAATCTAACCAAGTAATAATAAATTCAGAAGGGCGAAAAAAAAGATTTCTATTTGAAAGCGTTCAAACTGATCCTAACAATAAAAAAATTCGAAAACAATTTATTGCGCTAAAAGAAATCATAAAAAACATTCCTCGATGGTCACACAAATTAGTCGACCATTTAGAACAAGCGGAAGAACAATACAAAAACCTAGAACTTTTGGGAAGGTGCCCCCCGGTTCGTTCAAGAAAAAGCAAACGTGTAGCGGTTTTTAATGATGATCTAAAATATAACAATACTTTTAATAATCCCGAAGATCTTAACGAAACAGACGACATTATTGTGATACGTTATTCACAACAATCGGATTTTCGGCGAGACATAATCATAGGCTCGATGCGAGCCCAAAGACGTAAAACAGTTATTTGGAAAGCTTCTGAAATAAATATTCATTCCCCCTCTTTTTTGGAACGAAATGCCCCTTCCCTTTCGTTTGAGACTTCCGAACTAATTAAAAAAATTTTTGAAAATTTTCTATGGAAAAATACAGAATTCAAAATTCTAGATTATACAGAGAAAAAGACAAAAGAAAGTACTAAAAAAAAAGAAACTAACAAAAGAAAAGAAGAAAAAAGAAGAGAAAAAATAAGAGAAAAAAGACGAATAGAAATAGCCGAAGCCTGGGATAGCTTTGTATTGGCTCAAGTAATAAGAGGTCTTATGTTAGTAACCCAATCAATTATAAGAAAATATATAATATTACCATCATTGATAATAGTTAAAAATATCATACGTATACTATTATTTCAATTTCCTGAATGGTCCGAAGATTTAATTGATTGGCGTAAAGAAATGCATGTTAAATGCACTTATAACTGTGTTCAATTATCAGAAAAAGAATTTCCTAAAAACTGGTTAAAAGACGGTATTCAGATAAAGATCTTATTTCCTTTTCGTCTTAAACCTTGGCACAAATCTAAGCTACGAGAAAGATATAGCTATCCTCTGAAAAATAAAGAAGAAAAAAATGATTTTTTTTTTTTAACCGTTTGGGGAATGGAAACCAAACTTCCTTTTGGTTCTCCACGAAAACAATTTTCATTTTTTGAACCTATTTTTAAAGAACTCAAAAAAAACCGTCAAAAATTAAAAAATAAGTTTTTTAAGGGTCTAACAATTTTAAAAGAAAAACGAATAATTTTTATAAATGTCTCAAAAGAAAAAAAAAAATGGATAAGAAATAATGAGATAATTCATGAATCGTCGATTAATATTCAATCTATGAAGTGCCTAACTTGTGCATTGAGAAAACAAAAACTACAAGGACTAACTACTCTAACAAAGACAATTGTAAATGAAATACAAAAAATGTCAAAAGACAATAAAAAAGAATTTATAAGCCTACATATAAATATTAGTTCGAATAAAATCAGCTATGATGATAAAATATTGGAATCGCCAAAAACAATTTTGCAACTCTTAAAAAGAATAAATGTTCGACTAATTCGTAAAACCGATTATTTTATAAACTTTTTCATTGAAAGTATACATATAAATATTTTTTTATATATCAAGAATATTTCTAAAATAACTGTACAACTATTTTTTTTTTTTTTTGAAGGAACAAAAAAAAAAATTAATAAATACAGCTCCTTTACTAACCTTTTTTCCTACCCTAACTATATTTGCAATAATGAAACAAAGCAACAAAAAATTGCTAAAACAAACAAAAATCTAAATAAAGTTATTTATACTATAACGGAGCCACTTTCTAATATTAGTAATAAGAGTTTACATTCTTTTTGTGACTTATCTTATTTGTCACAAGCATATGTGTTTTACAAATTATCACAAAAGGGGGCTTTTAACTTTTTTAATTTATATAAGTTAAGATTAAGATCTGTCTTTCAATCTAATGTAACGTCCCCTTTTATTAAAAATGAAATAAAGAATTATTTTATTGGAACACAGAAAACATTACATTCCGAATTGAACCATAAGAACCTCCACAATTTTCGAACAATACATGAATGTAAAAATGGGTTAAAAGGTTATTATCAAGATGATTTATCTGAGTTCATACCACAAGAAAGTAGAACTAGAGTAAATCAACACTCTATAGTTCAAAATAACCATTTCAAGAAATTTTTTTCCTATGAAAAAACGAGATTAATTAACGTCGAAAAAAAAAAAAATGTTAAAAAACAAGATAAATATGACCTTTTCTCATATAATTTTATTAAGTCTGAAGATACTAAGAATTCCTCCATTTCTGGATTATCTGGACAAGTAAATCATAACCTATATTTTTTTTCAAATTACGACAAAAGTAAACGCCAATTTTGTAATATGTTGGTAGGTATTCTGGTAAAAAATTTTCTAGTAGAACATAATATTATACATATAAATAAAAACTCGACTAGAAAATTTTATCATTGGATATTTCTCAATTTGTGTTTTAGAAATCAAATTGATATTGGGGTCGGTAGAAATATGGATATTGACACCAACAGTAGTAAATATATTAAGATTAGAACTAAGAATTATAAAAAAAGCGCGAAAATCGATAAGAAAGTTCGTGTTTTTAACACAATTCATAAAAATCAAGGGATCAACCCATTCAATAAAAAAAAAAAACTTTTTGATTGGATGAGACTGAATGAAGAAATACTAAATTGTTACATATTTAAGTTCCAACTTTGGTGTTTTCCAGAACTTTTTATACTTCATAATTTGTATAAAAATCAACGACGGACCATACCAATCAAGTCGCTCCTTTTAAATGTTAATGTAAATAAAAACACCACTGTAAATAAAAAAATAAATTTTTTTATATCAATTTTTTCATTAGAAAAACAAAAGAAAAGGGAAAAAGAATGCACAATCAAGACAGATTTTGAATCAACTCTATTAAACTATGAAAAAGCTATTGCAGAAAATTATGGGATATCAACGATGAAAAAGGAGAAAAAGACAAAATCATCCCAGAACAACATGGCCGCGAACTTGGATTTCTTCCTAAAAAGATATTTTCTTTTTCAATTGAGATGGGCTGGTATTTTAAATAAAAAAATAATAAATAACATTAACGTATATTGTCTCCTGCTTAGACTTCTAAACCCAAGAGAAATTGCTATAGCCTCCACTCAAAGGGGGGAACTAAGTCTGGGTATTTTTCTGCTTGAGGAAAATTTAACTCTTACACAATTGCTTAAAAAGGCAATAGTACTTATAGAACCCATTCGGCTGTCTATAAAAAGTGCAGGACATTTTATTATGCATCAAACTATGGGGATTTCGGTGATTCATAACAGCAACCACACAATTAATGAAAGATTCCAACAAAAAGGCCATGTTGCTAAGACGAATTCGGATGAATTAATTCCAGAGCCTCAAAAGATGACTGAAAATCGAGACAAAACTTATTATGATTTGTTTGTTCCTGAAAGTATTTTATCCCCCAGACGCCGTAGAGACTTCCGAATTCGAATTTGTTTCTATTCTATGAATAGAAATGGTATACCTATAAATGCGCCATTTTGGAATGAAAATCAGGGAAAGAGTCAAGCTTTGACTAAAAGAAAAAGAGAGACAAATACACTAATTAAATTAAAATTTTTTCTTTGGCCTAATTATCGCTTAGAAGATTTCGCTTGTATGAATCGCTATTGGTTTGATACCAATAATGGCAGTCGTTTCGGTTTGCTAAGGCTACATATGTATCCAAAATTTTAAAACTGAACTGACCCGTGTATTCAAAAAAAGTAAAATACGTATTTACTTTATTTTTATTGCCCGCGCTATATTTTTATATGAAGACAAAGATATGCACACATACATTGTTTTACATTCCATTCTGATACATGATACTAATTGAACGACATATCAATATCTATAAATGATGAAAAAAATATTCTTTATTTTATTTTTAGGGGTATAATTTTCATCTTTTGTGAGTGTAGATAACCATCGTTTTGTCTACCTATTGGAATACTATTTTCCAATTGGTAATTTTTACCAAAATAACGATTATTATAGTGTGTATGCCAAATAATAAAATAATAAAAAAAAAAAAAAGAGTAGCACTTTTTTTATTGATAATAAAAAATATATCTAGTAATTGTAATTAAAGGCCAGTGGGGGGAAGATTAAATTTTATGGTAAAAAAGTCATTCATCTCGGTTATTTCGCACGAAGAAAAAAAAGAAAACCGGGGGTCTGTTGAATTTCAAATACTAAGGCTCACTAATAGGATACGAAAACTTTCTTTACATTTGGAATTGCACAGAAAAGATTATTTATCTCAGAGAGGCCTCCGGAAAATTTTAGGAAAACGCCAAAGAATGCTGTCTTATTTGTCAAAGAAAAATAGAATACGTTATAAACAATTAATTAATCAGTTAGATATTCGCGAATCAAAAACGCGTTAATTTGAGTTTGACGGGTCGTTTTGAATTATTTGAGTTATTAGATCTTGAATTTTAATGAACTTATTTTAACTTTCAGTAATTCATGAAAAAATCAATCGAGTAAAAACCTATGAATATACCAGCTACAAAAAACCACCTCATGATAGTAAATATGGGACCCCACCACCCATCAATGCATGGTGTTCTTCGACTCATCGTTACTCTCGATGGTGAAGATGTTATTGATTGTGAACCAATATTAGGATATTTACACCGAGGAATGGAAAAAATTGCGGAAAACCGAACAATTATACAATATTTGCCTTATGTAACGCGTTGGGATTATTTAGCTACTATGTTCACAGAAGCAATAACCGTAAACGGACCAGAGTTGTTCGGAAATATCCAAGTACCTAAAAGGGCCAGCTATATACGAACAATTATGTTGGAGTTGAGTCGTATAGCTTCGCATTTGTTATGGCTTGGCCCTTTTATGGCGGATATTGGGGCGCAGACCCCTTTCTTCTATATTTTCAGAGACAGAGAGTTAGTATATGATCTATTTGAAACTGCCACTGGTATGAGAATGATGCATAATTTTTTTCGTATTGGAGGAGTAGCTGCCGATTTACCTTATGGCTGGCTAGATAAATGTTTAGATTTTTGCGATTATTTTTTAACAGGAGTTACTGAATATCAAAAACTTATTACACGAAATCCTATTTTTTTAGAACGAGTTGAGGGGATAGGCATTATTGGAAGAGAGGAAGTAATAAATTGGGGTTTATCAGGACCAATGCTGCGAGCCTCTGGAATACAATGGGATCTCCGTAAAGTTGATCATTATGAGTGTTACGACGAATTTGATTGGGAAGTACAGTGGCAAAAAGAAGGAGATTCATTAGCTCGATATCTCGTCCGCATTGGCGAAATGACGGAATCCATCAAAATTATTCAACAGGCTCTAGAAGGAATTCCGGGGGGACCATATGAGAATTTAGAAATCCGATATTTTGATAGAGAAAGGAATCCAGAATGGAATGACTTTGACTATCGATTTATTAGTAAAAAACCTTCTCCTACATTTGAATTGCCTAAACAAGAACTCTATGTGAGAGTTGAAGCCCCAAAGGGAGAATTGGGGATTTTTTTGATAGGGGATCAGAGTGTTTTTCCTTGGAGGTGTAAAATTCGCCCGCCCGGTTTTATCAATTTGCAAATTATTCCTGAGTTAGTTAAAAGAATGAAATTGGCTGATATTATGACAATACTAGGTAGCATAGATATCATTATGGGAGAAGTTGATCGGTAAAATGATAATTGATAGAATCGAAGTACAAGATATCAATTCTTTTTCTAGATTGGAATTTTTAAAACAGGCTTATGGAATTCTATGGATACTTATTCCTGTTTTTATTCCTGTATTAGGAATAACAATAGGTGTACTAGTAATTGTATGGTTAGAAAGAGAAATATCTGCAGGGATACAACAACGTATTGGACCTGAATACGCTGGGCCTTTAGGAGTTCTTCAAGCTTTAGCTGATGGGGCAAAACTACTTTTCAAAGAAAACCTCTTTCCATCTAGAGGAGATACTCGTTTATTCAGTATCGGACCTTCCATAGCGGTCATATCCATTTTAGTAAGCTATTTGGTAGTTCCTTTTGGTTCTCGTCTTGTTTTAGCGGATCTAAATATTGGTGTTTTTTTATGGATTGCCATTTCAAGTATTGCTCCCATTGGTCTTCTTATGTCAGGATACGGATCAAATAATAAATATTCTTTTTTAGGTGGTCTACGAGCGGCTGCTCAATCGATTAGTTATGAAATACCATTAACTTTATGTGTCTTATCAATATCTCTACGTGCGATTCGTTAAGACATAAAATTTTCCATATTTCTTCCTTTCTATTTTATAGTAAGAGAGCAGAACGAATTGAGTAAAGATCTTCATTTTTTATTCAGCTGGATCAACTAAACCTGAGGGTTATATGAGTGAAAGAAAACAGCTTATATATAAACTAGCTGTAAAAAAATTGAGTCTCATTTGATATGATATGTATAAATGTTAGAGAGCCGAACGGAAATAAACATAAGCAAACGAAAGTCTTTTCCCCAAGATTGGGTAACTAGTCATCCTGATTTGAAGCGGGCTAAAAAGATAAACGAGAGTGAGTTTTCACTATCGTTTGTATGTATTATCATACATGGATTACCTTAACGTAACGGATGATTGAACAAAAACGAGTGGATGAGTAGAAACACCAAGATACATAAAGGATTTGTAATGGAGATTATGTAAAATAATAAGAATATTTCTGCATAATGTACAAAGAATATAAATTGGGGCTTTCAGTTAGTAGAAATGATTAGGCAGTACTCCCTACAATTCCGATCCAGAGTATGCTCCTATCCGTTGATTAAATAAATGACTATTGGCAACGAAATAATCCTTTGGTTTGATTTTGTAACTACAGTTTTTGCAGAAACAGAAAGAAGACATAGAAACCACAAAAAAAAAGAGAAAGAAATACAATTAATTAAAGGATAAAAACTCTCTTTTTAGTCGTCTTTCTTTGGACTTTTTTTTGTTCTATATTCATATTTATCTAGATAGAATTCAGATCATAATTCCAGAATTCATGTCAAATTCTTTTCGTATGTAAAAAGGAAGGGTTATTGATATCTTTATAACGAGTATTTGATTGAAGAGTTAAGTTATTACTCAACAAATAAAATTTCAAAAGATTTTGGAAATTATTAAATCAAAGGACGAGATCAATTCAGCAGCACTTTAATTTATTTTAATTCAAATTAATTTAAAATCGATATTCGAATTAATTTGAAAATATATAAAATTATTAAATCCGAACAAATAGAATTCAATTGGTCTAATTCGGGATCGTACAATATATTTTTACCCTATACATCTTATAAAGATATAAAAAAAATCATACTGACTGGATCCTTAGATTTATTTAAGGTCATCAAGGAGCCGTATGCAGTGAAAATCTCATGTACGGTTCTGGAGTAGCGATGGAACCAGTGATGGTATCACCGACTATGATTATCTAATAGTTCAAGTACAGTTGATATAGTTGAGGCACAATCAAAATATGGTTTTTGGGGATGGAATTTGTGGCGTCAACCTATAGGGTTTATTATTTTTCTAATTTCTTCTCTAGCAGAATGTGAAAGATTACCCTTTGATTTACCCGAAGCAGAAGAAGAATTAGTAGCAGGTTATCAAACCGAATATTCGGGTATAAAATTTGGTTTATTTTATGTTGCTTCTTATTTAAACCTATTAGTTTCTTCATTATTTGTAACAGTTCTTTATTTGGGAGGCTGGACTATCTCTATTCCACACATATTTCTTTCTGAGTTTTTTGAAATAAATAAACCATACGGTGTTTTTGAACGGACAATTGATATCTTTATTACATTGGCTAAAACTTATTTGTTCTTGTTCATTCCTATCATAACAAGATGGACTTTACCTAGGATAAGAATGGACCAGCTGTTGAATCTTGGATGGAAATTTCTTTTACCTATTTCTCTCGGTAATCTATTATTAACAACTTCTTCTCAACTATTTTCACTGTAAAAGGCTATGACAGCCTATATTCCCAACTTGGGTCAAAGAAGAGAAATAAACAAAGAAAAAATTATTTATATATATTCACGATATGTTCCCTATGGTAACTGGGTTCATGAATTATGGTCAACAATCAGTACGAGCTGCAAGGTACATTGGTCAAAGTTTCATGATTACCTTATCCCATGTAAATCGTTTACCCATAACTATTCAATATCCTTATGAAAAAGTAATCACTGCGGAGCGTTTCCGCGGGCGAATCCATTTTGAATTTGATAAATGTATTGCTTGTGAAGTATGCGTTCGTGTATGTCCTATAGATCTACCCGTAGTTGATTGGAAATTGGAAACTTATATTCGAAAAAAACAATTACTTAATTACAGTATTGATTTCGGAATCTGTATATTTTGTGGTAACTGTGTTGAGTATTGTCCAACAAACTGTTTAGCAATGACTGAAGAATATGAACTTTCTACTTATGATCGTCATGAATTGAATTATAATCAAATAGCTCTGGGGCGTTTACCAATAGTAATAATTGACGATTATACAATTCGAACTATTTTGAATTCGCCTCAAATTCAAAATAAGGAAATCCTTGATTAAAGAAAATTTTTGAATTACTAAGGTTCAGTTTTGATTTAACGAAATGAGTTTTTCCGTTTTGTTTGATCTCAATAACTACAAATATCCACTGGTTATTCGTTGGTAAGAATTGTGTCTTAATTTGGATTGAAAATTCATTAATTAATATCTCTGACATTATTTCGAAACGCTTAGTTTCGTATTCAAGCTGCTCTATTCAGAGAAAAAATAAAATTTGTACAATAACTGTACCCACATTAATTTGCCCTCCCTAGGATTTAATGCAAGTATAAATTTATTATGAATCAGCAAATCAACTATTTTTTCTGGTCTGGTTTCAATACGTTCATGAAAAATTTTTTGAGTTATTTATCTCTTATCCTACATATAATGGATGTGCATGGACCCATACATGATTTTCTTTTAGTCGTTCTGGGATTAGGTCTTATCTTAGGCGGTATAGGAGTAGTATTACTTATAAACCCAATTTATTCTGCCTTTTCATTGGGATTAGTTCTTGTTTCTATATCCCTATTCTATATTCTATCAAATTCATATTTTGTAGCTGCTGCACAACTCCTTATTTATGTGGGAGCTATAAATGTTTTAGTAATATTTGCTGTAATGTTTATGAACGGTTCAGAATATTACAAAGATTTGAATCTTTGGACTGTTGGGAATGGGGTTACTTTGCTGGTTTGTACAAGTATGTTTGGTTTACTAATGACTACTATTACAGATACGTCATGGTACGGGATTATTTGGACTACAAGGGCAAACCAGATTATAGAACATGATTTGATAAGTAATAGTCAACAAATTGGAATTCATTTATCAACGGAGTTTTTTCTTCCCTTTGAATTCATTTCGATAATTCTTTTAGTCGGTTTGATAGGTGCAATTTCCGCGGCGCGCCAATAATAATAAGGAAAAATTCTCTCAACTTATCAACAGCAATTCAAATCAAATTTCATTCTGTATTATCGCATTTATTTCCAGAATTTCAAATTGTTTATGTCTAAAATAGAATTTTTTTTTATTCGACCCATTCTCAATATATTTCTTTGTTCCATACTTTGTTTTTTATATTATATTATAGTAAATTGAATTAAATTAAATGCGTTGCTCATCTTATATTGAAATGAATCGAAATTACTAAGGAGTTGTTCAATGATGCTGGAACATGTACTTGTTTTGAGTGCCTACTTATTTTCTATCGGTATCTATGGATTGATCACCAGCCGAAATATGGTTAGAGCTCTTATGTGTCTTGAACTTATACTAAATGCAGTTAATATAAATTTAGTAACATTTTCTGATTTTTTTGATAGCCGCGAATTAAAAGGAAATATTTTCTCCATTTTTGTTATAGCCATTGCAGCGGCCGAAGCAGCTATTGGACCAGCTATTGTTTCGTCAATTTATCGTAATAGAAAATCTATTCGTATCAATCAATCGAATTTGTTAAATAAGTAGTATAGTACTATTAACCATACAAATTAGAATATTCATAAATTGGACTTAGTGTGTATTATACATTTTAGATGATCGTGTTTGCGAAAATATAAGAAATCAAAGTATCTTGGTTCTCTCCCATGAGTGGATCCATAAGTGGATTGATTCGCGTTTTTCTAATCAATCGGAATCATTGATTCATTTAGTATCTAACTATATGATTCATTTACAAGTTTACTAGATCGAAAATAAAAAAAAAATGATAGATAGATCCAATGTCACATTCCGTAAAGATTTATGATACGTGTATAGGGTGTACTCAATGTGTCCGAGCTTGCCCCACGGATGTATTAGAAATGATACCTTGGGACGGGTGTAAAGCTAAGCAAATTGCTTCTGCTCCAAGAACAGAGGATTGTGTGGGTTGTAAAAGATGTGAATCTGCCTGTCCAACGGATTTCTTGAGTGTTCGGGTTTATTTGTGGCATGAAACAACTCGAAGTATGGGTCTAGCTTATTGATACGTTTCAAAAAACCCGATTTAAATACGACTACATTTGATTTTTTTACCTTTACCGACAAAAGCGCGTGCTCAAATCAAAATATATATTTCGATTTGAGCACGCGCTTTTCTGGTCTAAGTCTATCTTATTTTTACTACGAATTTTTTTCCTTGGTTAACGATAATTGTAGTTTTGCCAATATTTGCGGGTTCCCTAATTTTCTTTTTTCCTCATAGAGGAAATAAGGTAATTAGGTGGTATACTATTTCTATATGTATAATAGAACTCCTTCTAACAACCTATGCATTCGGGTATCATTTCCAATTGGACGAGCCGTTAATCCAACTGATAGAGGATTTTAAATGGATACATTTTTTTGATTTTTCCTGGAGATTGGGAATAGATGGAATTTCGATAGGACCCGTTTTGCTAACGGGATTTATCACTACTTTAGCTACTTTAGCGGCTCGGCCGGTTACTCGAGAGTCCCGATTATTCCATTTTCTGCTCTTAGCAATGTATAGCGGTCAAATCGGACCATTTTCTTCTCAGGATATTTTACTTTTTTTCATCATGTGGGAATTCGAATTAATTCCAGTTTATCTACTTATATCCATGTGGGGAGGAAAGAAACGTTTGTATTCCGCGACAAAATTTATTTTGTACACTGCGGGAAGTTCCGCCTTTTTATTAATGGCAATTCTAGGTATTTGTTTAGCTGGTTATAATGAGCCAACATTAAATTTTGAAACATCAGCGAATCAATCATATCCTATAGAACTAGAAATTCTCTTCTATATTGGGTTTTTTATTGCTTTTGCTGTTAAATTGCCGATTATACCCTTACATACTTGGTTACCAGACACTCATGGAGAGGCACATTACAGTACTTGTATGCTTCTAGCTGGAATCTTATTAAAAATGGGAGCGTATGGATTGGTTCGGATCAATATGGAATTATTGCCTCGCGCCCATTCTATATTTTCTCCTTGGTTGATGATAGTCGGCACAATTCAAATAATCTATGCAGCTTCAACATCTCCCAGTCAACGTACTTTAAAAAAAAGAATAGCTTATTCCTCCGTATCCCATATGGGTTTCATAATTATAGGACTTGGTTCTATAAGCGATACAGGACTAAACGGGTCCATTTTACAAATAATTTCTCATGGATTTATTGGCGCTGCACTTTTTTTCTTGGCAGGAACGAGTTATGATCGAATACGTCTCGTTTATCTCGATGAAATGGGTGGAATGGCTATCACAATTCCAAAACTATTTACGACTTTCAGTATCTTATCAATGGCCTCTCTTGCATTACCGGGCATGGGTGGTTTTGTTGCAGAATTAATAGTATTTTTTGGAATACTTACTAGCCAAAAATATCTTTTAATGCCCAAAATCCTAATTACTTTTATCATGGCAATTGGAATAATATTAACTCCTATTTATTCATTATCTATGTTACGCCAGATGTTCTATGGATACAAGCTTTTTAATGCCCCAAACTCTTATTTTGTTGATTCTGGGCCCCGGGAATTGTTTCTTTCGATCTCGATTCTTTTACCTGTAATAGCTATTGGCATTTATCCAGATTTCGTTTTCTCACTATCCGTTGAGAAAGTCGAAGCTCTTCTATCGAATTTTTTTTATCCATAGTTTTCGTTAGTAAACCAAAAAATGAAATCTGATTTTAAAAATTATTTGTTGGACAATGAAAAATAAGTACTTTTTCTTCTCTAAAGTTTGAGTAAAATAAATGGGAGTTATATTAGAATTATGTATGTAATCAAGCGAGAACCCTTTGAATCCATTAATGGAAATGCAATGCAAAAAATCAAAGCAAAGGGTTCTCACTTGATTACACCAAATTTTCTTATATACACTTATACTTTCCTATGTTTATTTTGTATTGTTCAAGTACTTTCTTCAATTCAATTAGATGTTAATGTAAATGAACCATAACTATGTAATCCTATTCCTAATAAATTAACCCCAAAATAGCATACCCAAATTATAAGAAAGCCCGTCGAGGCCACAATTGCAGAATTTGCAATTTTAAAAAATTTATTTGTTCGAATATGTAAATAAATTGCAAATATGGTCCAAGTAATAAATGCCCAAGTCTCCTTTGGATCCCAATTCCAATATGACCCCCATGCTTCATTAGCCCATACTGCTCCTGAAAGAATACCTATCGTTAAAAAGATAAATCCTAGACTAATAATCCGAAAACCCCAAAGATCCAATTGTTCAATCAATTGAAACCTGTAATAATTACTAGAATAAATAAAACAAGTTTTTATTAAACGATTTTTTTTTTCTATTATGTATTGAATCTTGCCCAGCGAAAATGGCTCGTTTACCAAATTTTGGCTTGTCCGAAAATTTAGTATTAAATTTTGAAATGTAATGACTAAAAGCGCTAGTGATAATAATGCTCCGCATAAAAGAGCTGCATAGCCCAATACCATCATACTTACGTGCATCATTAACCAATGGGATTGGAGAGCAGGTACTAATATTTCGGATTGATTCATTTTAGTTAAAAGACCTGAAGTAGCAAAACCTTGGGTAAAAATAGCACTTGGCGCGGTTATTGCGTTTAAATTTAAATTGGTTTTCATTTTTTGAAAATACGGAACGATATGAATACTGGAGAAACTCCATGAAAGAAAGATTAATGATTCATATAAATTACTTAATGGGAAATGTTGCAAATAAATCCAACGAGTAACTAATAATCCCGTTAGACAGGAAAAAGTAGTCATCATCCCCTTTTCTAACGAATCGGATAGTCCTACGATTTCATCTACTAATAAGGTTAGCAAATGAGTTGTAATTACAATCGACACGACTGAAAAGGATATATGTGTAAATATATGCTCTAAAGTTGAAAATATCATAACAAATAAAAAAAAAGGGTGGTGGGGGGTTCAATTTAATTTCAATTATAGGATAATTGAATTCAACTCGGGAGTTGAATTAAGTATAGGACTCAACTCTTTTAGAAAAAGACATGCCGCCACTCGGACTCGAACCGAGATGCTCTAGCACTGCTTCCTAAGAGCAGCGTGTCTACCGATTTCACCATAGCGGCTTGTTCTAAATCATAATAACCCCTTTTTCATTCAATTGTCGAGAGTGAAGTAGTCAATTCAATACAATTTATATTTTTTGACTGATCCTCGAGTGGAAAGATAGAATCTAAAATCTGCGTATTCGCCCTAGAATCACTTAAAAAAAGAAAGGGCTTTTATTTTTTTAATTAGGTTCAATTTCAAGTCAGGGTATATCTAGTGATAGTGACTTAAAGAAACAATTATTTAGCCCGTTATAAAACACATTTGAATTTATTTGTTTTAACAATCTATTATGGACTACAAACTTTCTATATGTTCTTCTCTAATTTAATTAGTTTAATAAATATATTCAATATACAGGTAATATACAAAATAATATAGTTATACTATACAATATAGACAATAAAAGTGCAAACTTTTTTATTATCGAATAGATGGGGATTCTTATTTTCCCCATCATAAAAACCATAAAACATACTCAAAAGAAAGGTTTAATCCTCTTTTTGTGTTTATTCCTTCTTTGAAAGAAAGAATAATTTTTGAATTCTAAAAGCTAAACAAATTGAATTTCTCATTGTTATTGATCGGATCAAAACAAAACATTAGAGAATATAAATTTTTCATTTTATATCTATTTATATTACCATATTTATATATATAAATAAAATAAATAAAAACCTAATATAAAAAAAAATTTTATAAATTTTTTCTAACTTATAATCTAAAACTTATAAAGACATTATAAAAAATTTAGAATTAATTAGAAACAAAGTAGACTTACTTCTTTTCGAATCAAAGCAACTCAGATTTTTCCAATCTTTGATTAGTTGTTTGTTGCATAAAAAAAACTTTTTGAATTCCTTGTAGAAAGAGATTTACCTAATGAAAAAGCTTTCAATGCTGCCGAATATCCTTTTTTTTTCCAAAGATTTTTACGAATACGTTTTTTTGAAATAGAAATACGTTTTTTCGGAACTGCCATTAAAAAATAGAATAAGTTTTTAATTGCTATAGTTGGATGTCAAAGACATCTATTATCGATTGTTCAAAAAAACAATTGTTTTTTACTATGAATTATTAGGCTATCTATTTATTTTCTAGCCAGTATACCCCTTATAAAAATATCAATATAGAAAAAAAAATTGCATAAATGTAAATATAATAATAAAAAAAAAACGACAGTATACCATCTTTGTATAATTTTTTTTATTGTTCTACATGTATTTATACAGGTACTAAAATGAGCTAAAATAAAAATACATAATAAAAAAAAGAAAAAGTTTTAATAACCCAACCCTAGTACCTTATTAATTTTGGAAATTACTTTCCAAATTAAGTGCCCAGGCTCACATAAAGAGTACATCTAATTTTAAAATGTGCAAGAGACTAGGACTTAATCTATTATCTATTAAATTTCGAAAAGTTCCTCCTTTAGGGAACGCTACGTCTTGGTTTGAAGATCCTAGCCTTTACTAAAAAAAGAAATGGCTTGTCTTAAAATAAAAGACAATCAATTCAGTTGCACAAATCTATTGATTAATGATTCTGACAAAACCAATTTAAAAAAAAGAACTTTTGGGGTAAAATTCGAGTTTTTTATGATTCAGGTAAAATTATTTAGCCTTGTTCTATAGATATGTAAATTATTGGAATAATACATACTAATAATTAAGTTAAGCTGAAAATTTCCATTTTACTCTCTTTTATCAAATTTTAAATTTTAGCCAATAATTTACTTTTACTAAAAGTACTGTGTTTTTTTTAGTTTTCAATAGTAATTCATTTAAACAATTTAAATCTCTTGATTTGAAATATTTTCAATAGTTGAAAAATATTCAAAATACTTAAGTCTATAAAATTATATATTTTGTATATTAAAATTTTTTTTTTTATTTTATTAACCGATCCCTTTCATTTCAAAAAAAAACTAAGAGCCAGTAAATCAGAAACAATTAATTAAGATAAAAATAATTTTTTTTATGCAATATACATATCCATATTCATGGATTATACCTTTTATTCCTCTTCCAGTTCCTATATTAATAGGAGCAGGACTTCTACTTTTTCCCAAGGCAACAAAGGGTCTTCGCCGTATGTGGGTTTTTCCTAGTATTTTATTCTTAAGTATAGTTATGCTTTTTTCCACCTATCTGGCTATTCAACAAACGACTAACCCTTCTATCTATCTATCTATATGGTCTTGGACTATCAATAATGACTTTTCTTTAGAATTTGGTTATTTCGTTGACCCACTTACTTCTATTATGTTAATATTAATCACTACTGTTGGAATTATGGTTCTTATTTATAGTGACAATTACATGTCTCATGATCAGGGCTATTTGAGGTTTTTTGCTTATATGAGTTTTTTTAATGCGTCAATGTTAGGATTAGTTACTAGTTCTAATCTGATACAAATTTATTTTTTTTGGGAATTCGTTGGAATGTGTTCTTATCTATTAATAGGGTTTTGGTTCACCCGGCCTACTGCAGCGAATGCTTGTCAAAAAGCGTTTGTGACTAATCGCGTTGGAGATTTTGGTTTATTAGTAGGAATTTTAGGCTTTTATTGGATAACGGGCAGTTTAGAATTTAGGGATTCTTTTGAAATATTCAATAACTTGGTTTATAATAATGAGGGTAATCTTTTATTTTATACTTTGTGTGCCTTTCTATTATTTGCTGGTGCAATTGCTAAATCGGCTCAATTTCCCCTTCATGTATGGTTACCCGATGCCATGGAAGGTCCTACCCCTATTTCCGCTCTTATACATGCTGCTACTATGGTAGCGGCCGGAATTTTTCTTGTCGCTCGGCTTCTCCCGCTTTTAATAGTTTTACCTTACCTAATGAAGGTAATAGCTTTGATAGGTATAATAACATTACTTTTAGGAGCTACTTTAGGTCTTGCTCAAACGGATATTAAGAGGGGTTTAGCTTATTCTACAATGTCTCAATTGGGCTATATGATGTTGGCTCTCGGTATGGGTTCTTATCAAGCGGCTTTGTTTCATTTGATCACTCATGCTTATTCTAAAGCATTGTTGTTTTTAGGTTCCGGGGCTATTATTCATTCAATGGAAACTATTGTAGGTTATTCCCCAGATAAAAGTCAGAATTTGGTTCTTATGGGAGGTTTAAAAAAACGGGTGCCTATTACAAAAACATCTTTTTTAGTAGGTACACTTTCTCTTTGTGGCATTCCGCCTCTTGGATGTTTTTGGTCTAAAGATCAAATTCTTAATGATAGTTGGTTGTATTCACCGATTTTTGCAATAATTGCCTATTCCACCGCGGGCTTAACTGCATTTTATATGTTTCGGATATATTTACTTACTTTTGAGGGCCATTTAAATGTTTATTTTCAAACTTATAGTGAAAACAAAAAAAGCTCGGTTTATTCAACATCTTTATGGGGTAGAGAAGGACAGGGG